CACGACGTTGCTATTTACTGAAAAATTTTTACTAAAATGTAAAAATTGGAATCTCTTGGATGTGTGGATGTATATACAAAAGGTATAAAATATAAAAAAAGTAAAATTTGAAGTGGTTAAAAAATAACCAACCTTCTAAAAATTTTGTCGGTGGATCATTATTTTTCAGTTATTCATTGAATGATAAATTACTACAAGTGATGGAGATACACGATTTAAATAACGGAAGATCCAATATTTAAAAATTGTATCCAAAATGACTGGAAAAGTGGAAACAAGGCCAGATATAATTTGATCATTATGAGCAAATCCAAAATCTTTGTAGACAGAGCCAATCATTAGTTCCCAACCATGAGGTGAGTGGAATCCTATACATAAGTCGGTTAATAAAAGGATAGAAAAGGCTTTTATTGTGTCGCTTAAATTATATAGGAATTCTTGAACCCAAGAATTAAGAATAATAAGTTCTTCATTACCTAGAATAGAATAACCACTTAGAATAACGAAACAGAGTAAATTTGTCGAGAAGTGCAAAATCATATGGATACTATCTTCATTATACATCTTGATCAATTGAATCGTTTCTTTATGGATTCTTCCGATACGAAACCTTTGTAAATGTGTTTCCGGGTATTCCTTTAGCATTTCGTCCAATAGGAAGAGTTCCTCGAATTCTATGAAATTCGCTAGAATACTCTTTTCTTGAATATCACTTAAAAAAGTTTCAGATTGACTAGTATTCCACCAATTAGTAACCCAAGATTCCAGACTTTTATTAAATGAAAAAGAGATCCACCGGGGCAAAAATACTATCGATGTAAGATATAAAAGGGGAATGAATGCTTTTTTTTTTTTCATTTTTTTGTCTGTAAATTTTGACCGAACCCCGTCTCATTCGTCGACTCTAGACGATCTACTATTCCAGCATAAGTTCTATTACAAGACCTCGAACTTCTAAAATCTAAATTTATTATCTATTTTTTTATGAGTCCAGTGGTTAGTTAGTCTTTGAATTTCGAAAAAATTACAGAATCATAGTCTAAAAAACGAAAGAATACATGACTGACAAAAAAAATGTATTGTTTAGTATATTTCATTGTATTGTTTAGTATATTATATAATATACGTCTTCTTTGCTTCATCAAGTATTGTGGAGAAACTTCAGTTAAGTTATACTCTAGAAACAAAAAAGCAAAAGAAGGGACTCCTGGCCTCCTGGTAAGACAAATGTTTATTCTTCAGTTTTCAGTTCATTTCAAACTACTTCAATTGGTACGCGCAAAAAAGAAGCCAATTCCGCAGCTTTTTGCTCAACTTCTCGTGGAGTCAAATTTTCATCAGTACGAATCAAAGGAATGCCCCCCTGGCCTCTGATTTCCATATAAAGAACACGCCGAGCATAAATACCCTCTTGAACTTCTATTCTGATAGACTGAATATCTTTCATAAGAAATCGGAGTAAGATGCGCCGATTTTTTCCAGGAAATCCCCAACGAAACATACACACGATTCCTTCTTTTCTATCGAATCGATCATAACCGCTACCCACATTCCATGAAATTGTACACCACAAATAAGAGCTAATAAATAGACCAGCGATCCCATAAAAAGACATCACGATCCCTTGGGGAAAAAAAATGATTTCCTGAGACGGAAATAAAGATATCAAATTTCTGTCAAGATAACTAGAAATTCCAACCAATAAAAACCCCAATGAACCTAAAAAAAGTATAAAAGCCCAACAGAAATTACTTGTTTTTCGAGACCCCACTATAAGTTCTATCCATATATGTTCTGATCGCCAACTCATACTAGATCCGGTTGCATTTTATTGGAAGTGAGAGACTAGCCCGCATAAATTTTACTTTACTTTTTTTGTTTCCGAAGTAACTTTCATCAACTCGCACCATTCTGATGTGCATTTTGGGTAGGAATTCATCCAATTTGTTAGTCTAAAATACTAAAATGAAGCACTCTCGTACGATCCCCTATCTACGCGCATACGGATACTTTTACTTTGCGTTTATTTCAGGCATCTACTCCAATCTTGATTGATATTGATTTTCAAATGGCTCGTTTATTAATATATCATATTCACGTCTGCATAAAAAACCCTTCTTTTATCGGTGTCATTTTTTTTTTTTTATACCATAATTATACTAAATATATAGCTAAAACGGATATTTCTGTTATGATTCAAGTATAGGTCTTGAAAAAATAAGTAAAACTTTCTTTCATCGAATCTAAAAAATCTTGTTTTTTTGAACATGAAGAGATAAGGAAGCCATTGCAATTGCCGGAAAGACTAAGCCTACTAAAGGCACAAAAATAGAGGGTAAATTGTTAAGAATTGTCATAGGCTGGGCACCCCCGATTGAATATTTGTATCTGTTATTTATTGTTATATTAATCTTTTTACTTACTATATTCTATATTATTATTGTTAAAAAGAGAAAGATATCTTCTAATTATTAGAATTCGTATTCTAATTCGTATTATAGTATATCTAATATAAATTATAGTATATCGAAGTGAATCTAAGTTTAAGTATTAAATAAGTATTATAGAATGAAAGTGCAAGGAATCTAGAACTAATTAAATGAGCTTATTCAATTTTCTAGATGAAATATATAGATATAAATGATAATCCACTCTTGTTTTATAACTTTAATTTTAATAAAGTAATGGAATAAATAATAAAGAGCTTCTTCCACTTATAAATGCAAATAAATTGTAAATTCCCGAAAATTTCGTTATAATCCGAAGGTAAGAAAATAAGATGAAATTTTTTATTTATTATTTTCATTACCCAATTGAATTTCGCGGAAAAAATAATTTCGTTCTTTTAGCTTGTTGCTAGTTGATAGAGGTTTCATTTCCTACTTAGTAATCAAGAATATCAGCAATTATCTACATGATTCTTTACTACAATTCTACAAATTCTTCTTAATTGTCACAAAAAACCATTCGTTGGATTTTTCCAATTTTTTTTGACAAATCGATAAACAAATACTTGTTCACTAGAACCCCAAAAATGGAATTCATTTAATTAACTTAAAGCTATACTTGAGTTATGATTCAAAGGAAAGAACGCGTGAAGCTGAAATAATTCATTTAGAACACTTTTTAACAGATTACGTGGTACGATTAGATCGAATAAGCCCTTATGGAATAAAAATTCAGCCGCTTGTGAACCCTCAGGTACTGTCTTATTCAATGTTTGTTCAATTACTCTTTTACCTGCAAATGCAATATAGGCGTTCGGTTCAACAATAATGATATCTCCCAACATAGCAAAACTAGCAGTCACCCCGCCAGTCGTAGGAGATGTAAGAATTGATATATAAAATAACTTTTTATTCGATTGATAATCATATAAAGCAGAAGATATTTTAGCCATTTGCATCAAGCTCAAACTTCCTTCTTGCATTCGTGCTCCTCCAGAAGCACACACTAGAATAAGAGGTAAAAGTTTATTGGCAGCATACTCGATCAAACGAGTAATTTTCTCGCCTACTACGGATCCCATACTACCCCCCATAAACTGAAAGTCCATAACCCCAATTGCTACGGGAATGCCGTTGAGTTGGCCTATACCTGTTTGAATAGCCTCAGTTAATCCTGTCTTTTTTTGATAAGAATCAATACGATCTTTATAGGGTTCTTCCTCTGAATGAAATTCAATGGGATCCAGAGATAACATGTCTTCATCCATAGGATTCCACGTGCCTGGATCAATCAAAAGTTCAATTCTATCTGAACTACTCATTTTCAAATGATATCCACATTGTTCACAAATATCCATTCGTGATTTCAAAAATTTCTTATAATTTAATCCATAACAAATTTCACATTGAACCCACAAATGCCTATATTTTTGAGTTACATCAAGATCATTAGAACTTTCTCTTAGAGTTAAATCGATACTATTTGTGCCAGTTCTTAGACCGGAACTCTTATTTTCACTACAATTTCTGCTTTGATCACAAATGTGATTATAAAGGTAACTTTCATTATAATGTTCACTACTACTTAAAATATAACTATCAATCCAGATTTGAGAACGAAGATAACTATCAATGCAACTGTTGATGTAATTATTCCAACTATAATTAGTATCATACATATAATGATCATAGCGGGAGTCAGCACTCCTAGGTCCATTATTCAAATAACTAGAATTCCAATAACTATAAAAAGAACTTTCTAATTCATTAAGAAAAAAATGATCATTGTCAATCTCAAAAACTTGATTTTCAATATCCAAATATATGGAATAACTGTCTCTATTATTACTATCCCGAACCAAAAAAGTGTCATTCGCGCTGAAAGTCCGAATATCCCCCACGCCGACTAAACGATCAACATTCCTATTATCACGAGTACTACAACTCAAAATGTTTTTTTCTGTATCATTTAGAACGAGGTGTTCACTTACACGGGTATTCTCAAGAGGATCAAGACTATCCATTGATTTACTTAGCCGACACCTAGATTCTATCCCCCCCTTGGAAAACATCAAATTGAACCACCATTTTTCCATAGATCTTTCCTTCCACTAGTTACATCAAAATAAATAGATGAATAGTCATTTGATGAAAAATCATTTGAATATTTCATTTCCTCTCAGAATCAATAGACAGCCCAATCACTCGAATTCTTAACTAAAACTAATAAAAATAAAGAACATAGAAATCAAAGAGTGGGTATTGAAAAAAAATTCTTTTACTTTTATTTTAAAAGAACCTGGAATATCATTTCACTATATCACTATATATGGTTATAATGAAAACCTTATTTCAATTACAATAATTAATTAATTCTAAATAATAATTCAAAATAAAAATTAATTAATAAATTATTAATTAATAATAATTCTACTAAATTACTAAATGAAATAATTAAATAGAAATAAAATAAAACTTTATCATGTTGTTATGTCAAATTTGTATCAAGTAAAGAAATCTTTCTTTTCTTCCAGGAATAGGAAGAAGCATTTT